TAGTTATAAATAGTAATGGAGACAGTTATTCTATCTATTTTGATATTGAAAATCAGATTTTTGAAATTGACAATGATCATTCTTTTCTGAGTGAACTAGAAAGTTCTTTTTATAGTTATCGGAATTCTAGTTATCTGAATAATGGATCTAGGAGTAAAGATCTCTACTACAATCGTTACATGTACGATACTCAATATAGTTGGAATAATCACATTCATAGTTGTATTGACAGTTATCTTCAGTCTCAAATCTATATGGATACACCCATTGTAAGTGATAGTAGTGACAGTTACATTTCTAGGTGCATTTTTGGTAAACATACAAATAGTCGTGAAAGCGCGAGGTCCAGTATACGAACCGGCACGAAGAGTAGTGATTTAACTCTAAGAGAAAGGTCTAATGATCTCGATGTAACTAAAAAATACAGGCATTTGTGGATTCAATGCGAAAATTGTTATGAATTAAATTATAAGAAATTTTTGAAATCAAAAACAAATATTTGTGAACAATGTGGATATCATTTGAAAATGAGTAGTTCAGATAGAATCGAACTTTCGATCGATCCCGGTACTTGGGATCCTATGGATGAAGACATGGTCTCTATAAATCCCATTGGATTTCATTCGGAGGGGGAGCCTTATAAAGATCATATCAATTCTTATCAAAGAAAGACAGGATTAACTGAGGCTGTTCAAACAGGCATAGGTCAACTAAATGGTATTCCCGTAGCGATTGGGGTTATGGATTTTCAGTTTATGGGGGGTAGTATGGGATCCGTAGTCGGGGAGAAAATCACCCGTTTGATTGAGTACGCTACTGATAAATTTCTACCTCTTATTATAGTGTGCACTTCCGGGGGGGCACGCATGCAAGAAGGAAGTTTGAGCTTGATGCAAATGGCTAAAATATCGTCTGCTTTACATGATTATCAATCAAATAAAAGGTTATTTTATGTATCAATCCTTACATCTCCTACTACTGGTGGGGTAACAGCTAGTTTTGGTATGTTGGGAGATATCATTATTGCCGAACCCAATTCCTATATTGCATTTGCGGGTAAAAGAGTAATTGAACAAACATTGAATAAAACAGTACCTGAAGATTCACAAGCCGCTGAATATTTATTCCAGAAGGGCTTATTCGACCTAATCGTACCACGTAATCCTTTAAAAAGCGTTCTGAGTGAGTTATTTAAGCTCCACGCTTTCTTTCCTTTGAATTCAAATTCAATCAAGTAGAGCACACTAAATTCAATTAGTTTATTTGTAGCAAACAAGTAGTTAGTTTATCAGAATCAAAGTAAATAAGAATGGAGTTTTCTTTGGTGACCTAAGATCTAATTGTAGAAAGAATCAAAAGTTGCGGATAACTCTTTTTTTTTTTTTTTACCTAGAATCCCGATTACTAATTAAGAAGTCTCTATCAACAAGATAAAAGAGTGATCCTTTCGTGAAATTGGACAAATAAAAAAAAAAGAATTTCGTCTTATGTATATAATCAAATAGAGAAAAGATAGATATATAGTTTTTTATCTTTCTCTATCTCCCGAAAATCCCATTTTCGCTAAAAATTGCTGTTGGGTCACATTCTAACGAATCTTTCGATAATCTGTAAGAAACTCTTTCTTTATTAAAAATTCGAAGACAAGAACAAAAGACAAAGAAATGAAGAAAAATAATAAAGTTAATTATCATACATATCTTTCATGTAGAAAGATGAATAAGTCCATTTATTTAGTTCTACATTCCTTGGACTTATTCTATATACTCACTTAGATATATAGATACTTATTTCTATACTAAGAATTAGAAATTTAATTAATTAATTAATAATAATTACAATTCTTAATTATAATTATTATAAGATATTATTTTTTATAAAAAATAAATAATAGATAGTAAATCGAGGTACCCATTTTATGACAACTTTCAATTTTCCCTCTATTTTTGTGCCTTTAGTAGGCCTAGTATTTCCGGCAATTGCAATGGCTTCTTTATTTCTTCATGTTCAAAAAAACAAGATTGTTTAGATCTGATGGGACCCAATCTCTTCCGTTTTTTTTTTTCAAAACTTAGACTTGTAGCATAACACAGATATCTATTTCGAGAAATATGGTCTAACATGTGATTTCCGCCGAACATAAAGGAAAAAGCTCTTATGCCTGCAGAAAATGATCTATGGGTAAATGAATTCTAGCTAGTTTCAAATAGATCAGGATCACTGGATGGCTAAAATGTAAAGTCGGTGGATCTATAGGTATATCAATATGTATAGTGGGATCATATGAAGGGTATGTTATTATTTTAGATCTAACCAATTTGATGAATTACTACTAAAGGTTCACATCAAACTAGTGCTAGTTCACATCAAACTAGTGCTAGTTGATGAGAGTTACTTCGGAAACAAAAAAAAGTAAAGTCAAATTCATTTGGGGTATTCTCTCAATTCCAATAAAATGCAATCGGATCAAGTATGAGTTGGCGATCAGAAGATATATGGA